TGCCCAAGACTAACGATTGTAGATGTCTCTTCACAATAATTGTAATGGAGAAAATACCAATTCAAATTCAATGGATTCAAAATGATGTTACTGCACGAATAGGGATTATAAATTTTACCATTTTCATCCAGTAAATAATATTTAAGTATTTGAAAAATCTGTTTTAAATTATCAAGTTGCAAATAGTTAGTTACCAAGATCTGATTATGGGTTATTAAATGGGAAAATAAATCAAAATTATAAATTGGAAAGCCTGTTCCTAAGGGACCCAACGAATTCCTAATTGGAATGAGCAGGTCCTTTTTGATTGATTCTTTTATCACATTGGTTGATTTTACATCGTTGAATGGGCCTATTCGAGAACAATTAGATGATGACAAAATTATCAAAGATTGAGATTCCTTATTTCGATTCAATAACGTATGAATAGTTCCTTGATTTGGATTAAGGGATTCTTGAATCCTTGGCTTGGGATTGGAATAGGAATAAATGGAAGAAAACGGATTGACATTAGCGCGATCTGATCCATTCTCAGAGATCAATCCTGAACCCGACAGATCATTTCTTTTTCCGGTATACGAAATAGGGGACTTCGCTAAGTCGATTCTTAGAAAATCTCTAATCAAACCATTTGTCCTTATTTCAACAAAGGAAGCACAGGCCTTTTCTATCTTTTTGTCTTGGTCCCAGTTCAGCACTAAACAAGTCCGAACTAATTGAATATTTGTGTCCCAAATTTCAAGAATTGGGTCGTAATAAAGGATATAATTGACAACTCGAAGTTGTAGATTATCACTTTCCTGCAAGAGATCCGGCGGGAAAAGTCTTCCTAAATTTATACCATCTGTTTTTTTATATGGGACTACAGGTTGAACCAAAACAAAATAATTTTTTTCATACCTGGAAAGTTTCATTCGTTGGATATAGAGCCAATTTTTCAATTTTTTGTATTCTTTATAATTCTGTTTTCCCCCTCCTGGTGGTATCAATCGGAATGCCTTATTTGTCTTTCCAGGAAAATGGATATCTCCAGAAAAGATTATCAGTTTAATTTTTTCTGCTTTTTTCTTCACTCGGACCAATCCGCCTACCCGACTTCTTCGATTTAAAGTTATTTGTGTATCTACCCCAATAATACTATTGTGCCGTACCATTATGGAAGAAGATTCGGCCAAAATGTGGACTTCCACGGGAATAAAAAAAAATGGATTTACTTCCTTTTGGTATTTTGGCCAAAGTACATTGACTCCTCGATATTCAATCAAATCCTCTTCGTTGACGATTGAATTAAGTTCTCTAGTCTCATATTTAGTAAGTCCCGAGCTCTTTCTTATATATCGAGGATCATCAAAATAAGCAAGAATACTATTTCTACGGAGAATACCATTTCTGGGGATTTCAATTGAGATACCCGAAGAAGGTATGAGTGGGTTCTCTCCTTCTGGAATCGATTCGAGTGGGATGATGACTCTATTTCTTCGCCTCTTTGCCAATAAATCAGAATTCCCCTCGAGAATGGACGGATATCTGAGATTCCAACGACCAGTACATGTCATTCGATTAAGTTCTGAATAATCAGGAATCCTATCTCCTTTTTGATTTTTACCAGAAAAATACGAACTAAAAAATTTGTGTCTAACTTGATTATTAGTTACTGAGGGGTTAGAAATATATCTTCGCTTAACAGAAAGAGAATAAGCGTTTATTTGATCTTGATCCTTATGGATCGAACAGGGGCCTGGACTGGATCTCCAGGGCTCCCCTAATAATATCCATAAATGACTTGTTTTTGGTAAGAGATGAATATTACCATATGTAAATTCAGGTGCATGGTACACATCGGTATTCCAGTGCATTTCGCCCTCTGAGTCAGAATAAATATGTTTTCGAACTTTCTCTTTCAAATTCAAAGTGGATGTTCTCGCGCGAATCTCAGCAATGACTTGTTCTGATTCTACATATTGATCGTTTTGAACTAAAAGAAAACTTTTGGGCGGAATACACACATTGTGTATAATATCTTCACTCTCAATAGTTACATATAAGTCTCTAGAACATAGAAAAGCAGGATGTCCATGACGTGTACGTGTCGGATGAACCAAATCCTCGTTGAATTTTATTTTTCCATTAGAAGGGGCTCGCACATGTTCTGCAGTACCCCCTGTGAATACTCCGCCGGTATGAAAAGTTCTTAATGTTAATTGAGTGCCCGGTTCTCCAATAGATTGACCTGCAATAATACCTACAGCTTCTCCCAATTCGACCAGGTCGTCATGAGCTGGACTTCGGCCATAACATAATTGACAAATCCACGACGTACTCCTACAAGTAAAGGGAGTTCGAATAGAGATTGGTTGTGCTCTAAAAGTTATGAATCTATTGACAAGTCCAACTCCAATATCTTGATTTCTAGTAGCAATGCATCGCGAACCTATATATACATGATCTGCTAATACACGCCCAATTAATGTTTGTATAAAAATCCTGTCCGCCATCATTCCATTTCGAGGACTTACAGAAATACCTCGGACGGTGCCGCAATCTGTTCGACGTACAACAATGTGTTGAACTACTTCAACAAGTCTGCGCGTGAGATATCCTGCATCTGATGTTCGGATAGCGGTATCCACAACTCCTTTACGGGCTCCGTAACAAGAAATAATATATTCTGTTAAAGAGAGTCCTTCGCGTAAATTGCTTTGAATGGGTAAATCAATCATTTGCCCTTGGGGATCCGACATTAATCCTCTCATACCTACTAATTGATGTACCTGAGATGCATTTCCTCTGGCTCCCGAAAAAGACATTATATGGACTGGATTAAAAGGATCGGTCATCCGAAAATTAGGATTCATTTCTTGTCGCAAATATTCACTTGTGGCATACCAGATCTCGATCGATTGACGTAATTTTTCTACCGCGTGTACATTCCCATAATGATGGTGTTTTTCCAAAATAAAACTTTGTTGTTCAGCGTCTTGAACTAGCCATCTTTTAGAAGGTATTGTTAAAAGATCATCAATTCCTAATGAAATAGATGCGGCGGTAGCTTGTCGGAAACCCAGAGTCTTTACTTGATCCAGGATATGTGATGTATATCCTATTCCATAGTGATCAATAAATCGACTAATAAGTCGTTTCATGGCAGTTCCGTCTATCATTTTATTGTGAAAGACCTGAGTGGGCCGTTCTGCCATCAGTACCTCCATATTGCGCTGAGTAGAATTTGACAATGGGTTTGAGTCAGTGATTGTAAAACTTCCTTTTCTAGATCTTGATTCACGTAGAAATTCCGCAATTGCAATTATAGTCCTAGTTAACCCGGCGAGACTCGAATTCCCCCTGGTAGCATAGAATTACAACAGCCCTGCCAAAACCCCTGTATGGCTTCTTCTATTTCTCGATAAAGAGAAATATGACCGAGAGTGGTTCGAATATATATATAAAGAATTTCTTTTTTTATACTTCTTACTATTAGATAGTGTCCATAAATCTCATAATAGGTCCCCAAAGATTCATAGTGAATTTCGATGGGAGTTTCTCTTGCAGCAATAACGCGTTGATCTAGTCGCCACCGCAGCCACAAGGGACTACCTAAATTGATGCGTTTTTGCCGATAAGCTCCAATTGCATCATAGGCATTAGAAAAAAAAGGTTCTTTTTTTTTTGTATACTTATAGTTATTATCTTCATTTTGATAGTTTATACGATTACATGGATTATACCTATTTACACAAATACCCCGACGATTTCCACTCGTTAAGAAATAGAGTCCACTAAGCATATCTTGAGTTGGTGCAGAAATGGGATCTCCAATAGTTGGAGACAAAAGATTCATATGAGAAAACATAAGTAAACGTGCCTCTGCTTGAGCCTCCAAAGATAAAGGCACATGAACAGCCATTTGATCCCCGTCAAAGTCTGCATTGAAGCCCTTACAAACTAATGGATGTAAACAAATAGCACGCCCTTCCACTAAAATGGGCAGGAATGCCTGTATGCCTAATCTATGCAGAGTAGGCGCTCTATTCAGCAATACAGGATGGTCATCCAGAATTTCCTGAAGTATTTCCCATACAATCGGTTTTTTTTTTCGAATTTGACTTTTAGCAACTCCGATGTTCGAAGCAAGATGTTTTCTAATTAGGTCACGAATTACAAATGCCTGGAAAAGTTCTATTGCTATTTCGCGAGGCAATCCACATCGATGTAATGAAAGTGAAGGGCCCACGACAATCACTGACCGCCCTGAATAATCAACCCGTTTACCAAGCAAAGTCTCGCGAACTCTTCCTTCTTTGCCTTCAATTACATCTGAAAGAGACTTGTAAACTCTATTATGATCATCCCTCATCGGTTGTCCGCAGATTCCATTATCAAGAAGTGCATCCACGGCTTCTTGCAGCAATTTTTCCTGAGATATTATTAATTCTTCTGGCGTAGCTATACTTGTTGTTAATAGATCTGTAAGAGTATTATTCCGATAGATAATTCTTCTATAGATTTCATTAATATCCGAGGTCACTAGTTTATCCTCATCTATATGATAGATTGGTCTCAACTCAGGAGGAAGAACTGGTAATAGACGCAAAACCATCCATTTTGGTTCTATATTTGTTCGAATAAAATGCTTAGCCAATTCCATGCGTCTAAGCAAAAAATCTTTTCTTCTTCCAACTTTTCGATCTTCCCATTCATTCCCTGTGGGTTCTTCTTCCTCCAATTCTTTCCATTCTATCAATGAAGAATCTATAATACTTCGTAAATCTAGATTGGCTAATTGTTGTCTGATAGAGCCCCCCCCGGTAGACATCTCTCGATTTCGAAATGTATCGAAGCTCCGGGTAGTAAAAAAAATGGGGATCCTGTATTTCCAGGGTTGGATTTCGTATTCCAATAAACCCCGTAATCGTAAAAAAGTGGGTTTTTTATCTATGGGCCTAGCAAAATAAAAATTGGGATAGGATCTCCCCCCCTCAAAATCGGACGTGAAAGTTTCC